GCATGGTGGGCAGGAAATGCTCGTTTAATTAACCTTTCTGGAAAACTTTTAGGTGCACACGTAGCTCACGCAGGTCTAATTGTTTATTGGGCAGGTGCAATGAACTTATTTGAAGTAGCACACTTTGTACCAGAAAAACCAATGTATGAACAAGGTTTAATTTTATTACCACACTTAGCAACATTAGGTTACGGTGTAGGTCCTGGTGGTGAAGTAATTGATACATTCCCTTACTTTGTTTCAGGTGTATTACACTTAATCTCTTCAGCAGTTTTAGGGTTTGGTGGTGTTTACCACTCGTTAATTGGACCTGAAACATTAGAAGAATCTTTCCCTTTCTTCGGTTACGTGTGGAAAGATAAGAATAAAATGACAAACATTTTAGGTTACCACCTTATCATGCTAGGTATTGGTGCTTGGTTATTAGTATGGAAAGCTATGTACTTTGGTGGTGTTTACGATACATGGGCTCCAGGCGGTGGAGACGTTCGTATTATTACAAACCCAACTACAAACGCTGCTGTTATCTTTGGTTACTTATTAAAATCACCTTTTGGTGGTGACGGTTGGATTGTAAGTGTTGATAATATGGAAGATATTATCGGTGGTCACATCTGGATCGGAACTTTAGAAATTTTAGGTGGTTTATGGCATATCTATACTACTCCATGGCCTTGGGCACGTCGTGCTTTTGTTTGGTCTGGTGAAGCTTATCTTTCTTACAGTTTAGGTGCTATTTCTTTAATGGGATTCATCGCTTGTTGTATGTCTTGGTTCAACAATACAGCATATCCAAGTGAATTTTACGGTCCTACGGGTGGAAGTCTTTGCGCCCGCTTAAATTAGAAATAATTTTTGCCATTTTTCGCATTTTTAAATTGGGTAAATTGTCAAGAAAGCATACAGAGAAGATTTCTTCTTTTTTCTGCTAACTTGCAACAAAGCTTATCACTAGAAAAACTCTATGGAGATAAGACTGTTCAACGACTGAGAGTGAAAATTTTCTTCCTCTTTGATTCGCTCTTTCTTTGAGCGATGACGATCCCAATAACTTTATCAAAAGTTAATGACATAGTCTGAACTTTAAAGAAAATTTAAAGAATTCAAAATTTGAATAAAACTATATATTTGAACAAAGTACTTTCTGTTTGTGTCCTTGTTTTTTGGAAATTTGCTGTTTCACGTCCACAATGTGTTTTTGTACTTTTCATTCTTCGGTTTTGTTGCTTAAAACTGCGAACACTTTGTTCTTTCCTTATGATTTTTAGGAACGTTCTTAAAGACTATTTGTTCAAAACAAGAGTGTGTTCTTCTTTTTTGCGTGTTTGGAGCAACTTTTTGCACAGATTGCTTCAAAAATTTCACTTTGAAAGCAATTTTTTTGCAGCGCAAATTCTGTTTGCAGCAGCTTTTTGCAAAAAAAAAGAATTTCAAAGAAAGGTTACATCAGCTTTTTGTCTTCAACCAACCGTTTTTTTTCATGTTGAACCTTCGGAGAACAATTTTCAACCAAATATCCTTTTGGACGCTACTTGTTTATACTATCCTGGAGTCTATGAAATTTTAGATACAAAAAACAATATTTCATATTATGGTGAAACTAATTCCTTAGCTCGACGCTGTTGGCAGCATTATGAAGGATTGATGAACGATTGTCATGAGTGTTCACCGTTGCTTGCTGCTTTTCGAGAACAAAATAAACAAATTGAAAATTTTCTCTTTCTTATTCATAAGGCTGGTTTTGAGTGGGAAGACAAAAACGTACGTTTAGATTATGAAGCAAAACTTATTGCTGAAAACAAACATCGTTGCTACAACATTCAAATGGAAGACAAAAAAAAGTCTTTTCCAATGGTTCGAAAACCATTAATGTATAATGGTACACGTTATGAATCAACACGTGATGCTGCAAGAGCATTGAACCTTGCACGTGCAAGTGTTTGTCGCCACCTTGCAAGTGAAAATTTTCCAAATGTTTATTATATTGAAACACAATCATATGGGTTTTGTCCAATTTTTGCACAAAGTGAAAAAGGTTTTTCTGTATTCTTTTCGAGCATGGGTGAATGTGTGGAAGCAAATTATGCAACCAATGTTCAAAATGCAAGACGTAAAATTAAACGTGGAGAAATTGGTTGGCGCTATGCTCATTTTGATCCACAAACGAATAAACCACTTCGTATTCCTTCCTTATACATTAAAACCAGGTGAAATCACATATGACCAATATTGTGACATTTGTTCATATGTTTTTTGTGTGAATTTCATTTTCACAAGCATTCAGTAAATGTTCATATATAGTTTGTAACATAATTGCCAGAAGCTTCTCAATCACAAGCATTTACTTTCTTAGTTCGTGACCAACGTTTAGGTGCAAACGTAGCTTCTGCACAAGGTCCTACGGGTTTTTTTTTGGCCCAGTTAAAGTGGGAACACTTTTTTTATACTTTGCTTAAATGGAAGACCTCTTACAGAATTTATTCTACGAAGACAATTCCATACCAAACATTTTCATTCAAACTTTTCTCTTTTTCATAAAAACTTTAAATGAACTCAAAAAAGATGGATAAAGTAAAAATCAATATGGATCTTTCTGATCTTTTGAATCCTGGGTTATATAAAATAACATGTACTGTGAATCAAAAGCAGTACGTTGGAGAATCTTCGAATATTTTCAATCGACTTGGGAGACATACAGACAGTTTAGAGAACAATCGAAGTGATTGTGTCGAAATGCAAAAAGATTTTAATCAATATTCAAAAAAGAATTTTATTTTTACAGCATTAGAAATTGATTCAAAATATGGAAATAAAGATTTAAGAAAACAAAGAGAGACATTTTTGATTCAGCAAATCCCTGAAGAACTTCGCTATAATCAATTGGAACCTCCAGAATATTCTCGAAGTCGAGCTATTCAAATTCGAGGCCAAATTTACCCAAGTTTATCGAACGCTTCGCGAGTTTTGAAAGAATCAAGAACGAATATTGCTCGAAAAGCTTTAAATCCGGAAATTTTTGATTACGTGTTTTTAACCCCTGAAGAAATTGAAGAAAATTCTGTTTTCAATTCACAACAGGAATATAAATTCCGTAAATCTTGTTCTTGTATTATTGATGGGTGTTCTTATAACAGTTTAAACCAAGCAGCAAAACATTTAAGAATTCACCATAAAACAGTAAAAAACAGAATTCTTTCTGATAAATGGCCGACTTATTTGAGTGGCTAGCTGTGGAACCAATTTTTTTTGAATGAAAATAAAGTTTTTTGCTCTTTTTTTTGCTTTCTTTGCAGAGCAAAGAAAGCAAAAAAAAGAGCAAAAAAAGGGTAAAAAAAGGAGTGGATGAAAATGACAGGTTTAAAGACTATCCTTAGGAGGAGTAGAATGCGAAATCGTTGTATTCGAAATAGCAAAGCTTCTTGACTTGTCCCTTTGATCGTGACCAAAGCTAAAAATAAGTGAAAAATTTAAACGTCACAAGTTTTTAGTTTGGAGCTTCGAAAGGGAAAAAAGGCGAGAAGAAGATATAGTCTGTTCTTTAAGGTGACTTAAAGCAGCCAATTCTTGCATCTTTTTAAAAAGATGCTAGAATTGGCGGGGTAAAGTGACGTATTACTTGAACATTTCTGCTAGGTAAATATTTAATGAGATCACCAACTGGTGAAATCATCTTTGGTGGTGAAACAATGCGTTTCTGGGATTTCCGTGGTTAACCAAATTGGCCTCGGTTTCAATCGAAGCAGATTGAAAAAACAAAAAAATGGGTGAATTGCAAGAAAGAGGATTCTCACTTGCAGCGAAGCATTCATATGCTCGTTCAACGACTCAACAGTGCCCGTCATTTCAAGAATAGAATTCGTATTGAATTTTGAATGGTATGAACACATAGTCTGAACTTTAAAGAAATTTAAAGGAAAAGAGTCAAAATACTCTTTTCAAAGTTAAAGAGCATTTTTCGAAACACATTTCGAAAAAGTTGAACAATAACTTTTGAACAAATTTGCCTTGGTTAGAACCATTACGTGGACCAAACGGTTTAGATTTAAACAAATTAAAAAATGATATTCAGCCATGGCAAGAAAGACGTGCTGCTGAATACATGACTCACGCTCCTTTAGGTTCATTAAACTCTGTAGGTGGTGTAGCTACTGAAATCAACGCTGTAAACTTCGTATCTCCGCGTTCTTGGTTAGCAACTTCACACTTCGTTTTAGGTTTCTTCTTCTTTGTAGGGCACTTATGGCATGCTGGACGTGCACGTGCTGCTGCTGCAGGATTTGAAAAAGGTATTGACCGTTTAGACGAACCT